AGGTAAGATGGCTGAGTTAGGCGGTGGATTGTAGCCCCACATACAGAGGTTTGAGCCCTCTTCTTACCAAGCCCCGGGGTGTTACATATTAGATTGCAAATCTAAAGAGGCAGGCTAAATACCTGCCGGGGCTTTCCCCCGCCTGGTGTAATAGGCGCGGGGGAAAGTAGATGAATGCTCGCCGGCTTGGGCGCTTAGCTGTTAACTAAGATTTTGTAGGATCGAGGCCTTCTCATCTAGAAAGGCCTTAGCTTAATTAAAGTATCTGTTTTGCATGCAGGAGATGTGGGGTAATATCCCGCAGGTCTTATCAGGGACTGGGAGATTTTCACTCCCGCTTAGGGCTTTGAAGGCTCTTGGTCTAGAATGCTATCCTAAGTCCCTTAGGGGGTAAGTAGGGCTATAGCGGTAGGGGTGAGGGGAAGGAGGGCGATTGTCCCTATTATTGTGATGGCAAGAGGTATTGTGGCTTGCGAGGACTGGAATCGTCAGGGGGTTGTGCTGGATAGGTTGTTTGGTGAGATTGTGAGTGTTATGGCGTAAGAGAGGCGTAGGTAGAAATATAGGCTTAGAAGAGCTGTTATAGCGGCGAGTGTGGCCGTGGTTGCAAGTTCTTGTTTTGTTAGTTCTTGCAGGATTAGTCATTTTGGGGCGAAGCCTGTAAGTGGAGGAAGGCCTCCTAGTGACAGGAGTATGAGGGGGGTGAGGGTAGTTAGGATGGGGGTTTTTGCCCATGAGGTTGCCAAGGTGTTAATGTTTGTGGCATTATTTATTTTGAATACAAGAAATGTGGAGAATGTCATAATGAAATAGGTGAGGAGTGTCAGTAGGGCTAGGGAGGGTACGAACTGGGTAATTAGTATCATTCACCCGAGGTGAGCAATGGAGGAGTAGGCGAGAATCTTACGGAGCTGGGTTTGGTTTAGTCCTCCTCATCCACCTACGAGGGTAGATGTTAGGCCCAGAAGGATAAGGGTGGTGGGGTTGTTTGGTTGAATTTGAAGAATTAAGGCAAAGGGAGCAAGTTTTTGTCAGGTTGATAGGATGAGTCCTGTGGTCAGGTCTAGTCCTTGGAGGACTTCTGGTAATCAGGCGTGGACGGGGGCTAGTCCAATTTTGAGGGCTAGGGCTATGGTTAAGATTGTGGTTGGGATCGGATGGGTTATTTGTTGAATATCTCATTGCCCGGTGAGTCATGCGTTAGTGGTGCTGGCAAATAGGATTATTGCGGCTGCGGTGGCTTGTGTGAGGAAATATTTAGTGGTAGCTTCGATTGCGCGGGGGTGGTGTTGTTGGGCTATAATGGGGATGATTGCTAGGGTATTGATTTCTAGGCCTATTCAGGCAAGCAGTCAGTGGGAGCTTGCGAATGTGATAGTGGTTCCCAGGCCGAGGCTAAATAGAAGAATAGAGAGAATGTAGGGGTTCATTAGCAAAGGAAGGAGTTTAACCTACATGTTTGGGGTATGGGCCCAAGAGCTTAATTTAGCTGACTTTACTAGAAAGTGGTGTAGTGGAAGCACTAAGAGTTTTGATCTCTTAAGGATGGGTTCGAGTCCCTTTTTTCTAAGGAGTTGGAGGGATTTTAACCCTCATGATTCACTCTATCAAAGTGGCCCTTTAATTCAGGCACAAGTCCGGGGCTATAGTTGTGGGGGTAGGCCTGCGAAGGCGATTGGGAGTGCTAGGTGTCAGATTACAAGGGCTAGTGTGAGTGGGAGGAAGTTTTTTCATACTAGGTGTATTAGTTGGTCGTATCGGAATCGTGGGTAAGAGGCTCGGACTCAAAGGAACACGATTGATAGGAGGGCGGCTTTGGTTATGATGTTAATGGCTGTGAGTTCTGGTAGGGTCGGGGTGTGAGAGGCACCCAGGAATAGAATTGTTGAAAGTGTATTTATTAGTAGGATGTTGGCATATTCCGCTAGGAAGAATAGGGCGAAGGGGCCCCCTGCATATTCTACATTAAAGCCTGATACTAGTTCGGATTCACCTTCAGTTAGGTCAAAAGGGGCTCGATTGGTCTCTGCCAGGGTGGAGATGTATCATATGGCTGCAAGGGGTCAGGCGGGAAAGATAAGTCAAATGCTTTCTTGGGCTGTGTTGAAGGTTTGAAGTGTAAAACCGCCTGTAAAGATGATGGTGCTTAGGAGGATGAGGCCGAGGCTTACCTCGTATGAGATGGTTTGGGCGACAGCGCGGAGAGCGCCTATGAGGGCATATTTTGAGTTTGATGCCCATCCGGATCCTAGGATGGAGTAGACCGCTAGGCTTGAGAGGGCAAGAACAAATAGAATTCCTAGGTTTAGGTCAATTACTGGGTACGGGATAGGTATTGGGGCTCATAGTGTTAGGGCCAGGGTGAGGGCTAGTATAGGGGTTGCTAGGAATAGGACAGGGGAGGAAGTAGAGGGTCGGACGGGCTCTTTGATGAATAGTTTAACGCCGTCTGCAATTGGTTGTAGAAGTCCGTAAGGTCCTACAACATTAGGTCCTTTTCGTAGTTGTATGTAGCCTAATACTTTCCGTTCTAGTAGGGTGAGAAATGCTACGGCTAGTAGGACTGGCACGATAAAGGCTAGGGGGTTTAATAGGTGGGTAATTAGGTTGGTAATCATAGTTAAGGAGAGGATTTGAACCTCTATGGAAAGGGCTTAGGTCTTTTGCAATAACCGGGATCTGCCACCTTAACTTGCCATTTTCGTGGGCTTTATGTGGTGGTATGTCCTCTTATCTGATTTAGTTGGTTTCATCAGGTGAGGGTGAGGCGTGCTGTGAGCATAGGCCTCTTCTTTTCGGTCCTTTCGTACTAGAAAAGAACATGTCATAGATAGAAACTGACCTGGATTACTCCGGTCTGAACTCAGATCACGTAGGACTTTAATCGTTGAACAAACGAACCCTTAACAGCGGCTGCACCGTTAGGATGTCCTGATCCAACATCGAGGTCGTAAACCCCCTCGTCGATATGGGCTCTGGGAGGGGATTGCGCTGTTATCCCTGGGGTAACTCGGTCCGCTGATCGGCTGTGCCGGATCATTTATGGTCAGATGTTCTGCTTCTTAGAGGGGTACCTCTTAGTTTTGGGGGATGTTCTCCCATTCCACGTGGGGGTTTAATTTTTCCCCGCGGTCGCCCCAACCAAAGACATTTGGGCGGGATCCTTTGGTGTTTTGTCCTCTGTTCAGGGTTGTTTTGCAAGGTCCGTCTTTTGTCTAAAGCTCCACAGGGTCTTCTCGTCTTATGGTTGTATCCCCGCTTCTGCACGGGGAGATTAATTTCATTGACTGGAAAAAGGAGACAGCTAGGCCCTCGTTATGCCATTCATACGGGTCTTCATTTAAAAGACAAGTGATTGCGCTACCTTTGCACGGTCAAAATACCGCGGCCGTTAAACATATAGTCACGGGGCAGGCGGGACCTCTTATTCTTTGTTTTTGCAAGAGGCGATGTTTTTGGTAAACAGGCGAGGCCTGTGTTTGCCGAGTTCCTTCTTTTTCTTTTAGTCTTTCCTTGCAGGCACTCCAGTGTAGGGTTAACGGTGGTGTTGTTTTGAGTGTTCTTCTTGTTTACAGGTTTGTTGCTCAATTCCCTCTTTTTTTGGGTCCGGTAATTGGTCAGTGGAAGGGTCCGTTCTGATGTACACTTGTGCGGGGAGGAAGTCTTATGCTTCCTTATTACTCATATTAGCAGGATCTCTTACATGGGTTGCATGGATGGGCCTGGTAAGGAGAGGGGATTAAGATTTGTTTATCAGTATATAAGGTTGTGGTAGATATGTCCGAGCTTTAACGCTTTCTATTGTGATGGCTGCTTTTAGGCCCACTGTAACATTTGTCCTTGATAATTATGATCTTTATCCTCCTGGTTTAAGTTGTTTCTTTTTTCAAAGGAGCTGTACCTTCTTTGAATAACTCTCTGAGTTTCCTGTTTTCGTTAATGGTAGGGATTGTTTGAGTGTGGGAAGCTTGGAGGCTGAACTTCTATTCATTTTCCAGGCAACCAGCTATTACTGGGCTCGGTAGGTCTGTCACTTCTACTCAAAGCTCTTCCCACTCTTTTGCCACAGAGACGGGTTGGCCCTATAATAGGCTGTCTTGGAGTAGCTCGTCCAGTTTCGGGGTATCAAACTAAAGGGCTCTTTGCTTGAGTTTTGCTGGCTAAAACATGATGCAAAAGGTACGAGTTTAAATCTCTACTTTTTTTGGCTTGAATGGGTTGTTTCATTTCTTTTTCAGCTTTCCCTTGCGGTACTGTCTCTATTGCTCGCGAGTATCTTTTCTGTCGCTCATACTAGGATGGGAAAATGGTTTGTTTTGTTTTGTTTGGGGTATTCGGGGTTATTTATGTTTGGTTGTTAGTTTGGTAGGCGGGCTAGCTTTTTGGCATCAGGGTAATCCGATTTGCACGGATGTCTTCCCTGTGTAAGGGGGATGCTTTTCTGTCTTAGCTATACCCTGGTTGTTCCAAGTGCACCTTCCGGTACACTTACCATGTTACGACTTGCCTCCCCTTTGGATGAGTAGTTGTTTATGTTAGTTTAATGGGTTTGTTTGGGGAGAGTGACGGGCGGTGTGTACGCGCTTCAGGGCCAGTTTCAGCAGAACGCTCTGTTTCCTGCTTACTGTTAAATCCTCCTTCAAGTACGTGTTTCAGTGTACTATTCGTGTTCCCTGGGGCAGGGAATGTAGCCCATTTCTTTCCTTTCCATGCGCTACACCTCGACCTGACGTTTTGGATTTAAATCATTTTTGCTTACTATAGGGCCTTTACAGGGTAAGCTGACGACGGCGGTATATAGGCGGGTTAAACAAGAAAAGGTGAGGTTGAACGGGGAGTATCGGTTCTAGAACAGGCTCCTCTAAGTGGGTCTAAAGCACCGCCAAGTCCTTTGGGTTTTAAGCTATTGCTCGTAGTTCCCTGGCGGATAGTGAGGTGATAATACTATCGATGTTTATGGCTAAGCATAGTGGGGTATCTAATCCCAGTTTGTGGCATAGCTTTCGTGGGTTCAGGGTTAGTAAAGCCACTTTCGTAGTGGTTCTTCATGCCTTCGGGTACGTATAACAGTTCTGAAGGTGTTTGGCTTTAGTTAAGTAAGATTATCCTAACCACTCTTTACGCCGGTTTCTATCAACTTGGACCTCTCGTATAACCGCGGTGGCTGGCACGAGTTTTACCGGTCCTCTTTGCTTTGACTAAGTCAAGTTTTCACTTATTGCTTAATGTTTATCACTGCTGAGTTCCCTTGGGGGTGTGGCTAAGCAAGGCGTTTTGGGCTGCGAGAGCGTGCCTGATGCCTGCTCCTTGTCCTCGGGCAGAGGGCTGAGGGCATTCTCACGGGGGTGCTGAGACTTGCATGTGTAAGTTTAGCTAAAGCTGATAGTAAAGTCAGGACCAAGCCTTTGTGCCTGTGGGACTTTCTAGGGTCCATCTTAACATCTTCAGTGTTATGCTTTAGTTAAGCTACACTAGCTGTGTGTAATATTATAATAATGTAAATAAGCACAAATAAATGTGGTTAGAAGATTAATAGCACTGTTTGAGGTTTGTCCTGTTTCCGGGGGGTTTGCAGGAGTGATAAGGATCTCAGGAGTGTAGGGGGGTAGGGGGGGTTTAACGCGAAAAAACCAGGGGGTGGTGTGTTAGAGTTTTGCCTAGTAATAAAAATATATTATGCACTTGAATCCATTACATGCAAACTCTACTTTCCTTCTAGTCTTCCCTCCACTAAACATATTTTACGCGAGCAAGGAACATGTTCTACCTCCAATTAAATTTTTCTTTGCACCGGGATGTGAAATGAAAGGGAGCGAAAAAAGGTAAACCCCTTACCCTTTAGAAAGAGCGCCCGGCATGTGGGGTAAAGGGTAACTATGTACTCCACCATTAACTTATGCCCTTTAGAAGGGGTTTTATGGGGACTATTACTTTTATGTGCCTGAAGTAGGAACCAGATGCCAGTAATAGATCATTTAGTGTTACCCCCACGGTTTATTGTCCGTGATTATCATGATTGATATACATTCAGGAATCACCGATTGCTGGTTTCTTACTACATTAAATATTCTTATTCTAAATAGATTGTTGAGTACTTGGTATATGTGCAATCGATTTCTTCTTCCTGTTAGGTCTTGTGTTCTGGTACTTATCTCTTAAATCAGTATCTGCCTGAGGCTGGAACTTGAAATGTCTTATGGGAAATTAAGCGTTTCTATCTGTTCCCTGAGTGGTTAATATAAGCGTTATGGTGTTATTACATATGTATGTTTTGAGAGCATTACATGTAATGTTTTAGTACAATATATGGTAATATTATATATATGTCTGTTGAACCAAAGAATAGTTTAGTTTAGAATCCTGGCTTTGGGAGTCAGGGGTGGGAGTTAAAATCTCCTTTCTTTGATGGTTAGCACTAGGGGGGAATTTAGCCCCCGACATCCGGTTTACAAGACCGGCGCTCTGGCGCTGAGCTACTAGGGCATGCTCATTCAAGGGCTTTGTTTTCTAACCATCCTGCAATTGGTGAGAGAACTAGGAATAGGAAGAAGTAAAGGAAGGAAGCTACTTGACCAATAATGATGAATGGGTGTTCTACGGGCATTCCTCCGATTCAGGTCAGGATAATTACATCTGCGACGAGGGTTCAGAATAGGAATTGGGTAAGAGGGCGGAATGTTAGGCCTCGTTGTTTAGAGGTGTGTAGGATGGGGACTACTATAAGTACGAGGATTGAGGATAGTAGGGCTAGGACCCCTCCTAGTTTGTTCGGGATGGATCGAAGAATGGCGTAAGCGAATAGGAAGTATCATTCTGGTTTAATATGGGGTGGGGTAACGAGGGGGTTGGCGGGGGTGAAGTTGTCCGGGTCTCCAAGCAGGTTTGGTGAGAATAGTGCTAGAGAGGTGAGAGCCATGAGTAAGGCTACAAATCCAAGGAGGTCTTTGTATGAGAAATATGGGTGGAATGAAATTTTGTCTGCGTCGGAATTGAGACCTGCGGGGTTGTTAGATCCTGTTTCGTGGATAAAGAGGAGGTGGATTAGTGTCATGGCTGCAATAATAAAGGGAAGTAGGAAGTGGAAGGCAAAGAATCGGGTTAGGGTGGCGTTGTCAACTGAGAAGCCTCCTCAAATTCATTGGACCAGAGTGTTTCCAACATATGGTACTGCGGATAGGAGGTTTGTGATGACGGTAGCACCTCAGAAGGATATTTGTCCTCAGGGGAGGACGTAGCCGACGAAGGCGGTTATCATGACTAGGAGTAGTAGCACTACGCCGATATTTCAGGCTTCTTTGTATAGGTAAGAGCCGTAGTATAACCCTCGGGCGATATGTATGTAGATGCAGATGAAGAAAAAGGATGCGCCGTTGGCGTGTATGTTTCGGATTAGCCATCCGTAGTTGACGTCACGGCAGATGTGTGTAACGGATGAAAATGCTGTTGCGATATCAGATGTGTAGTGTATGGCTAGGAAGAGTCCTGTTAGGATTTGGGTAATTAGGCAAAGGCCTAGGAGTGAACCGAAGTTTCATCAGACTGAGATGTTTGATGGAGCGGGTAGGTCTACTAGTGCATCGTTTGCGATTTTTAGGAGGGGGTGTGTTTTTCGTAGGCTGGCCATTGGGGGGTTCTTGTAGTTGAATTACAACGGTGGTTTTTCAAGTCATTGGTCCTGGTTAAAATCCGGGCAGGAATTATGACCTATATTATGTCTTTGTTTTTGTTTGGGTTAGTCTTAGGGCTGGTTGCAGTTGCGTCTAATCCTTCACCGTATTTCGCAGCGCTGGGGTTGGTGGCGGTGGCAGGATTGGGTTGTGGGGTTTTAGTGGGGTATGGTGGGCCTTTTTTATCTTTGGTGTTGTTTTTAATTTATTTGGGGGGAATACTGGTAGTTTTCGCTTATTCTGCAGCTTTAGCTGCAGAACCGCATCCAGAAAGCTGGGGGAGTCGTTCGGTAGCTGGGTACTTCTTGCTCTATTTGATTGGGGTCTTTGCAGCTTCTAGTTATTTTTGAGGGGGGTGGTATGAGGCTTCTTGGGTGCCGGTGGATGAACTGAAGGAGTTTTCTATGTTTCGAGGGGATACTAGTGGGGTTGCATTGATATATTCTTTAGGAGGGGGTATGTTGGTAATTTGTGCTTGGGTGCTGTTATTAGCATTGTTTGTAGTGTTGGAGTTGACTCGGGGTCTTAGTCGTGGTGCGCTTCGAGCTGTTTAGGGGATAATTAAGAGTACAGTAAGGGTGAGGGTAAGAAGGAATAGGGTGAGGTAGGTTTTAATTATTCCTTGCTGGGCATTGCTGGTTGTGGTAACAAGGGGAAGATGTATGTGAACTAGGGCTTTTGGGCCTGTTTTTTCTAGTCAGGTTTGGTCTACTATTTGGCTGGCGATCGATTGGCCTAGGATGAGGTTGATTTTGGGGGCCATTCGGTGGACAATCGCTGGGAAAAAGCCTAGTATGTTTGAGAAGTGGTGGGGAGCTGTATGGGGGACGGGTTTGAATTGTTTGTTTGTTATTTGGGCGAGTTCTAGGGCGGTTAGTAGGCCAGCGATTGTAACGATGAGGGCGCTGAGTTTTAGGAGGGGGTGTATTGTTATGATGGGGGTTTTGAGGGGTAGGGTGTTTGAGGTAATGAGGAGGCCAGCAATGATGCTTCCTCATGCGAGACGTTTGATAGGGTTGATTGTTGTTGGATCATTTTCGTTGATTGGTGAAAGTGGGGTGAATCGGGGGTGTCCTATGGATACAAAGAACACTACACGGAGGCTGTAGATGGCCGTAAATGAGGTGGCTAGAAGGGTGAGGGTAAGGGCTCAGGCGTTAAGGTAGGAGGTGTTTAGGGCTTCAATGATTGCGTCTTTTGAGAAGAAGCCTGCTAGGAAGGGGGTTCCTGTTAGGGCAAGACTGCCAATTGTAAGGCAAGAAGATGTAACAGGGGCTAGTTGGTGCATGCCTCCTATTTTTCGGATATCTTGCTCGTCGTTTAGGCTGTGAATGATAGATCCAGAGCATAGGAAGAGTATTGCTTTAAAGAAGGCATGGGTGCAGATGTGGAGGAAGGCTAGGTGGGGTTGGTTTAGTCCGATGGCCACTATTATTAGGCCTAGTTGGCTAGAGGTTGAGAATGCAACGATTTTTTTAATGTCGTTTTGGGTGAGAGCACATGTGGCGGTAAATAGGGTTGTGAGGGCACCGAGGCAGAGGCAGATTGAAAGCGCGGTTTGATTGTTTTCTATCAGGGGGCTGAGACGGATAAGTAGGAAGATCCCCGCGACAACCATTGTGCTGGAGTGTAGTAGGGCAGAGACCGGTGTTGGACCCTCCATTGCGGAGGGGAGTCATGGGTGAAGTCCGAATTGGGCGGATTTGCCGGTAGCGGCAAGGATAAGCCCTAGGAGTGGGACGGTTAGGTCGAGGTTTTTTGATGTTGCAAATATTTGTTGTATCTCCCAGGAGTTTAGATTTGTGGCCATTCATGCTATGGCTAGGATTAATCCGATGTCTCCTACTCGGTTGTATAGGACTGCTTGCAGGGCTGCAGTGTTTGCATCGGCTCGGCCGTATCATCATCCAATGAGGAGGAAGGATATGATTCCAACTCCTTCTCACCCAATAAATAGTTGGAATATGTTGTTAGCGGAGACGAGGATGATTATTGCTACTAGGAAGGTTAGAAGGTACTTAAAGAAGCGGTTTATGTTAGGATCTGCGTGTATGTATCAGGATGCAAACTCTAGAATGGATCAGGTTACGTAGAGGGCGATTGGGATAAAGATAATGGAGTAGAAGTCAAATTTGAAGCTAAGGTTGATATCGAAGGTATTGGTGTTTATTCAGTTCCAGTTGGTGACGATGGTTTCTGCTCCTTCGTTGAGGAAAAGAAAAAGTGGGATAAGGCTAACGAAGAAAGCAGCTTTAACTGCAGTTTTTACGTGGGTGAGGGCTCAGGAGGAGGGTTTTGGTTCAGGGGTAAAAGTTGAAAATAGGGGGTAAATTAGTAGTGCAAAAATAATGAGCAGGCTGGATGCTATTGTTAGTGTGGTGGGGTGCATAGCTTCTACTTGGAGTTGCACCAAGAGTTTTTGGTTCCTAAGACCAACGGATGAACTATTATCCTTTAAAAGCTCGAGTGAGCCCTGGGGTTTAACTAGGGTGGTAAGAATTAGCAGTTCCTATTGCTGTCGAGCCTCTCTCGGTGGACAAGAGGACTTTAACCTCTGTTTTTAGAATCACAATCTAATGTTTTGGTTAAACTATGTCTACAGGCAGATCATCCTCAGATTAGGTCTGGTTTAAGGATAAGGAGGAGAAGGGGGATGAGGTGAAGGGCCATTAGGAGGTGTTCTCGAGAGTGTGAGGGTTCGAGGGCGATGATGTGTGGTGGGAGGGGGCCTCGTTGTGTTATTAAGAACATGTAGAGTGAGTAGCCAGCGGTAATTAGTGTACCAGCACCGGTGAGTAGCAGGGTTCATCAAGATCAGTTGAAGAGAGATGTGATGATTATAAGCTCTCCTATGAGGTTAGGTAGTGGGGGTAGGGCTAGGTTAGCTAGGCTGGCGATAAATCATCAGGTTGTTATTAGAGGTAGGACTATTTGTAAGCCTCGGGCCAGGAGTATAGTTCGGCTGTGGGTTCGTTCGTAGTTTGTGTTGGCTAAACAGAAAAGGGCGGATGATGCAAGTCCGTGGGCAATCATTAGGAGGAGGGCCCCGGTTAGCCCTCATGGGGTTTGGATTAGGATCCCCCCTACTACTAGGCCTATGTGGCTGACTGATGAGTAGGCAATTAGGGATTTTAGGTCTGTTTGGCGAAGGCAAATTGACCCGGTCATAATAATACCTCATAGGGCTAGGATAATGAAGGGGTAGCTGAGTTCTTTGGTGAGGGGGTCGAGGATGACTAGTATTCGTATCATGCCATATCCCCCTAGTTTTAGAAGGACAGCGGCAAGGACCATTGAGCCAGCGACTGGAGCCTCTACGTGCGCTTTGGGGAGTCAAAGGTGAACTCCGTATAGGGGTATTTTGACAAGGAATGCAATTAAGCAGGCTGCTCATCAAAGTTTGTCCCCTAGAGATAGTAGTTGGAGGGGTTTCACGTATTGAAGGGCCAACATAGATAAGGTCCCCGTGCTGTTTTGGAGAAGGAGAAGTGCGACTAGGAGGGGGAGGGACCCTATTAGTGTGTAAAACAGAAAGTATGTACCGGCGTTAAGTCGTTCTGTTTGGTTTCCTCATCGGGTAATAATAATTAGGGTTGGAATCAGGGTAGCTTCGAATATAACGTAGAATAAAATAATTTCTGTTGCGCTGAATGCTATGATAAGAAAGATTTGGAGGGTGGTGAGAAGGGAGATGTACATTCGTTGGCGATTTAGTGGTTCAGGGGATAGGTGATTTTGGCTGGCTAGAATTATTAGTGGAAGGAGTCAGCAGGTTAGGACAAGAAGTGGGGTTGAGAGCGGGTCTGTTGCCATGTATGGGTTTAGGCAGGATCAGCCTGTTTCTGATATGTTTTTAAATCAGGTGAGGCTGAGTAGTGCAATAATAAGGCTCTGATTGAGGGCGGTGGTCCACAGCCATTTAGCTGGGGTAAGCCAGATTGTTGGGATAAGCATGATGGTGGGGATTAAAATTTTTAGCATTGTAGGAGGTTTAAGCTTTGTAGGTGGTCGGTTCCGTGGGTTCGTGCGGTTGCAACCAGTAGTGCTAGGCCTGCGCCTGCTTCACATGCGGAAAATGCCAGGAGTAGTATGGGAGAGGCGGAGTAAATGGTGGTATCTAGTTGCAGGGCTCATAGAGATAAGGCGATGAATAGGGAGAGCATCATGCCTTCTAGACATAGTAGGGCAGATAATAAGTGGGTTCGGTGAAACGTGAGTCCGACTAGCCCTAGAATGAAGGCGGAGGAAAAAGCAAAGTGTGTAGGGGTCATTAGGTAGTTATGGATTTAAACCATAAGTTTTTGAGCCGAAATCAAATGTTTTTATTAGACTAACTGCCTATTCGGCCCATTCTAGACCTCCTTGGGTTCATTCGTAGATCAGGCCAAGGGTTAGGAGCACTAGAATGGTGATTGCTCAGGTGAATGTGAGGAGGGGGGAGGCTAGTTGGTCCCCTCATGGGAGTGGAAGGAGAAGGGCGATTTCTAGGTCGAACAGGAGGAAGAGGATGGCAACGAGGAAAAATCGAAGGGAGAAGGGGAGACGGGCTGTGCCCAGGGGGTCGAAGCCGCATTCGTATGGTGAGAGTTTTTCGTAGTCTGGGTTTATTTGGGGAAGCCAGAAGGAGACGATGGCCAGAATAACGGACAGGGCGGCGGTAATAGCGATGATTATTGATAGCAGATTCATTATCTTTCCTTGGGGTTTAACCAAGATCGGGTGATTGGAAGTCACTTATACTAACTTTGTACTAGAAAGATTATGAGCCTCATCAGTAGATGGAGATGTAGAGGAATAGTCATACGACGTCTACGAAGTGTCAGTATCATGCAGCTGCTTCAAATCCGAAGTGATGCTCGGATGTAAAGTGGTATTGGATTTGGCGGAGTAGGCAGACGGCTAGGAATGTAGAGCCAATGATGACATGTAGTCCGTGGAATCCTGTGGCTACGAAGAATGTGGATCCGTAGACGCCATCTGCGATGGTGAATGGGGCTTCATAGTATTCCATGCCTTGGAGGAAGGTGAAGTAGAAGCCGAGAAGGATTGTCAGTGTGAGGGATTGAATTGCTTGTTTTCGTTCGCCTTCTATAATGCTATGGTGGGCTCAGGTGACTGTGACGCCGGAGGCTAGGAGAACGGCTGTGTTTAAGAGTGGGACTTCAAATGGATCAAGGGTGGTGATGCCTGTGGGGGGTCAGCAGCCCCCTAGCTCGGGGGTTGGGGCCAGGCTTGAGTGGTAGAAGGCTCAGAAAAATCCTAGGAAGAAGAAGACTTCTGAGGTAATGAATAGGACTATTCCGTATCGAAGACCTTTTTGGACGGGAGGAGTGTGGTGCCCTTGGAATGTGCCTTCTCGTACGATGTCTCGTCATCATTGGTATATTGTTAGAAGAAGGAGGATAGTTCCTAGGACTATTAAAGTTGTTGAGTGGTAGTGGAATCAGATAGCGAGGCCAGAGGTTATTAGGAGGGCAGCAACTGCGCCTGTCAGTGGTCATGGGCTGGGGTCAACTATGTGGTATGCATGTGCTTGGTGGGCCATTATACGTTTTCTTGTAGGTATAGGCTTAGGAGGAGGATAAAGACGTATGCTTGGATTATTGCGACAGCAACTTCTAGGAGGGATAGTATTAGCAGTAGGATGGCGGTTAGTATGGCAACCCCTGGCATAATAGAGAGGAGAACAAAGGTAGCAGTGGCGATTAGTTGCATTAGGAGGTGACCGGCTGTTAGGTTGGCGGTCAGTCGAACCCCTAGTGCAAGAGGGCGGATGAATAGGCTGATTGTTTCGATGATGACGAGAACAGGGATGAGAAGGACTGGGGTTCCTTCTGGCAAGAGGTGGCCGAGGGCGTGGGTAGGTTGGTTTCGTATTCCGATTAGTACGGTGGCTAGTCATAGGGGGACTGCAAATCCTATGTTTATTGAGAGTTGGGTGGTAGGGGTGTATGTGTATGGTAGGAGGCCAAGCATGTTGAGTGTAATTAGGAAAATTATTAAGGACATCAGGATTGTGGCTCATTTGTGGCCTTCCCGATTTAGTGGGAGGAACAGTTGTTGGGTAAATCGATTGAAAAACCAAGATTGAAGAGCAATAAGGCGGTTACCAAGTCATCGGCTTGATGGGGTGGGGTATAGGGTTCATGGGAGTACTAGAGCTAGGAGGACTAGCGGGATACCAAGGTGTGTGGGACTAGCAAACTGATCGAAAAAGCTTAGTGTCATGGTCAGTGTCAGGGTTTGTGTTCTAGTGTTTCGGCAGTTCGGGCTGAGGGTTCGTTTGGGAAAACGTGGGCTGTGACTTTAGGAGGAATAACTACTAGGAAGACAGCCCATGAAAAGACAAGGGTTATAAACCATGGGGCGGGGTCGAGCTGAGGCATTTCACTGCGGGTGGTCGGAATCACCAGTCTTTAGCTTAAAAGGCTAACGCTATGTCCTGTTTAGCTTCGTAGTGAGGCGTCTTCAAGTATTGTAGAGGATCAGTTTTCAAAATGCTCTAGGGGAACGGCTTCTACTACGATTGGCATGAAGCTGTGATTTGCTCCGCAGATTTCGGAGCATTGACCGTAGAACACACCTGGTCGGGATGCGATAAAGGCTGTTTGGTTTAGTCGGCCTGGGACTGCGTCTATTTTTACACCAAGTGCGGGAACTGCTCATGAGTGTAGTACATCTTCGGCTGACACTAGGACACGAATGGGGGATTCGGTGGGGACAACCATTCGATGGTCTGCTTCCAGAAGGCGGAATTGGCCGGGAGTAAGGTCTTGGGTTGGGATCATGTAGGAGTCGAAGCCGAGGTCTTCGTAGTCGGTGTATTCGTAGCTTCAGTATCATTGGTGTCCCATTGCTTTAATGGTTAGGTGTGGGTCATTAATCTCGTCCATGAGATAAAGGATTCGGAGAGATGGAAGGGCGATTAGGATGAGAATAACTGCCGGAAGGACTGTTCAGATAATTTCAATTTCTTGGGAGTCAAGAATATACTTATTGGTTAGTTTGGTGGATACTATTGCTACAATAATGTAAAGTACTAAAGTGCTGATTAGAAAGACGATTATTAGGGCGTGATCGTGGAAGTGCAGGAGCTCTTCTATAACGGGGGAAGCCGCATCTTGGAATCCTAGTTGTGAGGGATGTGCCATTCTAGCTATAGCTCAAGATACGCGAGGGTCTAACTCGCGATTCTGCCTTGACAAGGCAGTGTAATGGCTACTTTACTAGTATCTTATGAAGAAAGTGACAGAGTGGTTATGTGGTTGGCTTGAAACCAACAGATGGGGGTTCAATTCCTCCCTTTCTCGTTAGTTTTTTCTGAACTTGAACAAATGCTGGCTCTTCGAATGTGTGGTATGGAGGAGGGCAGCCGTGGAGTCATTCCACGTTTGTCATGGTTAGTTCAACTGATGCTACTTCTCGTTTGGCGGCGAATGCCTCTCAGATAATGAATAAGAACATAATTACTGCTACCAAGGAAATTAGTGAGCCGATGGAGGAAATGGTGTTTCATAGTGTATAGGCGTCAGGGTAGTCTGAGTAACGTCGGGGCATCCCTGCTAACCCTAGGAAGTGTTGTGGGAAGAAGGTGATGTTAACTCCTAAGAACATTACTCCGAAGTGGATTTTTGTTCATGTGCTGTGGAGAGTGTAGCCTGTAAAGAGTGGGAATCAGTGTACAAATGCAGCTACAATGGCGAAAACTGCTCCCATTGATAGGACGTAGTGGAAGTGGGCTACTACGTAGTAGGTGTCGTGGAGAACGACATCTAGCGATGAGTTGGCTAGGACGATCCCGGTTAACCCTCCAACGGTGAATAGGAAAATGAACCCAAGGGCTCATAGTAGGGGGGTTTCTCATTTGATTGACCCTCCGTGGAGTGTGGCTAGTCAGCTAAAGACTTTTACACCAGTGGGGATGGCGATGATTATAGTGGCAGAGGTAAAGTAGGCACGTGTGTCTACGTCCATTCCGACTGTAAACATGTGGTGAGCTCACACAATAAAGCCTAGAAGGCCGATTGCTATCATGGCTCATACCATTCCTATGTAGCCGAAAGGTTCTTTTTTGCCGGAGTAGTAGGCAACGATGTGGGAAATCATGCCGAAACCGGGGAGAATAAGAATGTACACTTCCGGGTGGCCGAAGAATCAGAACAGGTGTTGATAAAGGATTGGGTCTCCACCCCCAGCTGGGTCGAAGAAGGTGGTGTTTAGGTTTCGATCGGTTAGGAGCATGGTAATGCCAGCAGCAAGGACAGGGAGGGATAGAAGAAGAAGGACAGCCGTAATTAGAACAGCTCAAACAAACAGAGGTGTTTGGTATTGAGAGATGGCTGGAGGTTTCATATTAATGATCGTTGTGATGAAGTTGATGGCCCCTAGAATTGAGGAGATACCAGCTAGATGAAGTGAGAAGATGGTTAGATCAACGGAAGCTCCTGCGTGGGCTAAGTTTCCTGCTAGAGGTGGGTAGACAGTTCATCCTGTTCCAGCCCCAGCTTCTACCCCTGAGGAGGCCAGGAGGAGTAGGAAGGAAGGAGGGAGTAGTCAGAAGCTCATGTTGTTTATTCGAGGGAATGCCATGTCGGGGGCGCCGATCATTAGGGGGATAAGTCAGTTTCCGAAACCTCCAATCATGATTGGCATTACTATAAAGAAAATTATTACAAATGCGTGTGCCGTAACGATTACGTTGTAAATCTGGTCGTCGCCCAGAAGAGCTCCGGGTTGGCTAAGCTCAGCTCGAATGAGAAGGCTTAGAGCGGTGCCGACCATCCCGGCTCAGGCGCCAAATACTAAGTAGAGGGTGCCAATGTCTTTGTGGTTGGTTGAGAAAAATCAGCGGGTGATTGCCAC